AATTCGACCCATAACATCTATGTCAGCCTTTCTGTCTGAATGCATTCAAAACATCCCGCTTTTTAGATGATCCCTCTAGAAGAGGAGGATTCTAACAATCTTTTTTTTTTTTTTCTAGTTACTTCGTTCTCTATTTCTATTTAAGAGAATCCTTAGGAAAAGCATTTTATTTCCATCGAGCTAAAATAAATATGTCGATGTCTCTAGTAAACTAAAGTAATCGTTTAATAGCTATTTTGCTTCAATCTCTCCTATACAAATAAAAAAGAAATTTAAGATTTAGTTACGATTAGAAATAAACTTTCTATATCTTTCTCCATGGATCCTTTACTTATACTCAAAAAATTGGGAGTATTGATCCAATTCAAAAAACTTATGTTTTGTAATTTCATAATTCAATTTGTCAATTTAGAATTGATTCTTCTTGAATACAAATTACGATAATGTATATTATTCCTCGAATCGTTCGTTGAGAGGTAAAGGATTAAACCCTTTTAAGATAAGAAATAAAGTTTTTGATCGGAATATGAATCAAACGAGGGATCCCTTAACTAGTAAGGGAGCCATAGAACGAATCGCACTTTTACCACTAAACTATACCCGCTCCAATGCGATTATTGTATATAAATGGACCTTTTGTCCAACAAGGGAATCAGTCGTAATCACTTTTGTCCAACAAGGGAATCAGTCGTAATCAAGAAATATAGGATCATAAAAGAATCATGAAAATTGAATCATGAAAATTATAGTGTTGACGTGTTTCGTAAGTGGATCTAATGAAATTAAGAAAATAGGGCTCATTTCATTTTTGGATTTTGTTTTGCTAAAGTTGTTTTGACAGATACATCTCGACAAAACTACTTAAGTCATAACATAAAAATGCATTGTGCAAGAATCCCTAGGTCCATTCTTTTTTTTTTTTAGGTACTTTACCGGAAAAAAAGAAAGAGTAATAAGAAATTACATTCTTCTGTTTGATCTTGTTTCAATAACAAGTATTTTTTTTTTTTTCAGATCAAAAAAATCATTTTTATACAGGATTCATGGGAACAAAAAAGGCCCGGCTAAGTACTGACCTGGCCGGGCTGAAAAACAAGTTATTTTTTTTTCTTTATTTTATAATATATTCTAAAATTTTATAAGAAATAAAATTAGAATATAAAATTAGAATATATAAGAATATATATCTAATTTTTATTAAAATAAGATTCAAATAAGAAATGTAATATTCAATTTTAATTTTATAAATTAAAAGAAAATATATTTAAATATATATCAATTAAAATATATATCAAATAGAATAAGTCAAAGATAGATAAGATATAAAGAAGGGTTTTTTTCAAGTCCTACTTTTTGTTTGTGTAATGAAACATATATATTATATATTTTTTCAATTGGGGAGAGATGGCTGAGTGGACTAAAGCGTCGGATTGCTAATCCGTTGTACGAATTTTTCGTACCGAGGGTTCGAATCCCTCTCTTTCCCTTTCCGTCGAGAATTTGGTTTTTTTTTTTTTATTTCTATAGCCTCTTTTGTTTGTTTGATTTTTTTTTATTCTTCACGTCCCGGATTACGTCCTGGATCGTTAGATAGGAATCCGAAGATGAAAAGAGAAACAAAGAATATTACTACCGTGTAAACAAATAGTTTTAGAGTAAGCATTACACAATCTCCAAGATCATTAAAAAAAAGAAAGAGAATAGATTCTCCTATACTACACATTATGACATTATGTTTCTTTTGATACTAAGAAATGAAGTAATTTCGAGAAATAGAAACAAATTTTCGGAAATTTATTTGTAATAAGAGTCGATTCCTTTATTTATTATCAAATTTTTTTCATATCCATAATTAGATATTGGTGGGGCACTCATAATAGGATTTTTCAATGGAAAAAATGTAAGAATGAGGAAATGAAGTGGTCCAGATTTTTCTTGTCTATAAAAAAATTTCAATATTTGAATCAAGGATTCACACTGTAAGACTTATCTGATCTTATAAATTGTTAAAATGTTCTAATTTTTTTTTCGAATAAATTTTTAATTTTTCTAGGACAGTATTAAAATTAAAGATCTCATCGAAAACTTACAGCAGCTTGCCAAACAAAAGCTAAGAGAAAAAAGAGTAGAGGTATTACTGGCATAATATCTACAATTGGATTCAAAAAAGCATAGGCTTCAGGTAATTTCGCGAAGAAAAAACTACTTGAATAAAGGGCAGAGTTAATACAAATACAGACCAAACTAAAGATATTAAGCATAACAAACATTTTGTTCTTTAAGATAATTGTATTTTTTCTTTTTGTGAGTTAAATTAATTAAAAATTAAGTTTAAGTTAATGTTATTATTAATATATTATGAATTTTTTAATATATTATTATAAAAAATGAACTATTATTTAATTATAAATATAAATTTCATTTCTTTTTTTATATTAATTTATTTTGTTGTTATTTATTTCATTTATGATTTATACTATTTATAAATATCTATTAAATAATAAAAAAAAATAGAATTAATTACGAAAAAAATAAGTAAAAAAAATATGAATCAAATAAAAAAAGTAGACCCAAAAAATCCTTCTTTGATTTGAACTTATCCAATTCAAAATCTTTCCATTCTGAAATAAAAAATAGAAGAAATCATACTTTCATACAATATCTTAATTGAATTCTATGGAATGATCAACAATTTCAGTTTAATTCTATATCTACACATATCAAAATTCTAGCAACAATTTATTCTATAGATATTTAGATATTTGGACTGTAATTGACGAACAACCAATACCAATAATATTGTTTATTAGTGTCGAATAGAAATAGAAATGGGGCGTGGCCAAGCGGTAAGGCAACGGGTTTTGGTCCCGCTATTCGGAGGTTCGAATCCTTCCGTCCCAGAGCATATCCATTCATGATATATATTGTATCTGAATACAAATTTGATATCAGAATAAAGATTGCCCTTTTTTTTCGAAACATTCTGTTTAAGAGTATATAATATTGGGTAGAATGTGATTCTTCTTTTTTTTTTTTAATGATTCGTCTCTAAATCGAGTCACTTTGAAGATGTAGATTCAAAAAGAACTTTTTTTTTTCTTTTTATTCGTGTTATTGTTGTTATTTGGATATTAAAAATTTCTATATATTTATAAATATTTAGAATTATTAATTAGAATATTAATTATAAATTCTAATAAATAACATCATTAATAATAAATAACATCATTAATATATAATTAATATATAATAGAAAGAATATATAATTATATATCATATATATAATATAAATTGATTATTTATTTAATTCTTTTTTTTTTTAAGAAAAATATAAAATAAATCAAAATAGAATAGAAATTCTATTCCTACAATATCGAGTTAATTTGAATTTTTGTTGATACTTCTTTACTTTAGAAATTTTCCATTCATATAGAAGACAAAAATATGGATTACTATGTATCGATTGAATCAATGACTATTCATGATTTCATAATTGAATCAATTACATACCGGCTCCAAACTAGAGGAATGTTATGGTAAAACTTCGTTTGAAACGATGTGGTAAAAAGCAACGTGCGACTTGAAAGACATGATTAGATTAGCTGTGGATTCTTACATCCACCATTTTTCTATTATATAGAAATGAGGGTGCTCTTGGCTCGACATCGTTTGTTCTCTTTCACTAGAACTAATTTTTGGGGGGGAAGGGATAGGGGTTGATGATGGAAATAGTACATGATGGAGCTCGAGTTGATTCATTTCTTAGGGGCAAGTATCTAGGGTTAGTGAAAATTAATAAGTTAGAACAACTTCGTAAGTATATTTTGATATAGAAATCGAAAGGATCCAATTCGAGCAAGTTCAAAAAAAAAAAAAGTAAAATTTGTTGGAATTGGTAAAACTTTTTCGATCAAAAGTGTATCTGCGGGAATCAACCATCTAGTTGTATGATTCTTTGATGGAAAGAAAAAAAAATGGGTATGTTGCTGCCATTTTTGAAACGATTAAAGATCCCCGAAGTAATGTCTAAACCCAATGATTCAAGGAAAAGCTAACGGATCCTGGAACAAGGAAATACCATTTTCAATTGTCTCAACAACTAGATTAGAATGAAGACTCAAAATAGGTTCTAAAGGAGACAGATAAGAAAGGGGGGTAGAGACCGCTCAATAAATGAAATAAAATACCTAAAGGTTTTGTTTTCCTTTGAGTTATTTGAGAGTTATCCAACTTGAGTTATGAGGTTGCGAATACAAGTGATTTTTTTTTTTTTCGGGAAAGAATAAGAAAAATAAGAAAAAAGTATTTAAATCATAGTCTAATTGATTTGATGATTTTATGGATCTATTTGACATCATAATTCTATACTCTATACATAGACATAATTTCTAATTTTCTCGAGCCGTACGAGGAGAAAACTTCTTATACGTTTCTAGGGGGGGTGTATTGTTCATCTATATCTATCCCAATGAGCCGTTTATCGAATCGTTGCAATTGATGTTCGATCCCGAAGAGAGGGAAGAGATCTTCGGAGAGTGGGTTTTTATGATCCGATAAATAATCAAACCTATTTAAACATTCCTGTTATTCTATATTTTCTTGAAAAAGGCGCTCAACCTACAGGAACTGTTCAGGATATTTCAAAAAAGGCGGGTGTTTTTAGGGAACTTTGTCCTAATCAACAAACGAAATTCAATTAATCAAATAAATAAATAAAAAAAAAAAGAGGGTGTGGATGACTTGTATATAGATTTATATAACCCTTTTCTCTCTTATCCCCCCGCTCTGCTCTCTTGCTTGCTCTATTCATACCTAATTTTGGATTTCTTATTGCTGCCATAGAATGCTGTTTGCTAGAACTACAAAAATCTATTTTTATTGATATAAATTAATATAAAAAAATGGATATAAAAAAGAGCAAAAGAATAAATGAAGTAATTGGGTCTATAAATACATTACCCTCAATGAGGTGGTTTTTGTTGGAATTCTCTGAAGAAATTAAAAAAAAAAAAAGGGTTAGGTTAAGCTTTCTTACGCCATTTATATTATATTGATTGAATTTTTATATTTTTTGATTGAATAAACCCGATCGCTACTTTTTTTTTCCTTAATTTTCGCATACGCCTTTTTTGTATCTATGTCGATTATTTATGTAGTGTTAATACAACATAATTGCTTGGTTTTTTTATTTACTTTTTTTTTTAGTTATTATTATTTAATTATTTACAAACTTTGTTATTATTAATTTGAATTTAATTGAATTGGATTGCAATTGGTATTTATTAAATGGTTATTTAATATTTATGTTTATAATTCGTTTGTTTTATCCATTGTATTATTTTTTCAACATTAATATTGACAACAGTGTATCAAACAAATATAATCCGATCGTGAATAAATGGATCTATTTATTCACGTTCCATAGGATTTTGTTTTTTTGTTTTTTACTTCATCAAATGGATAGGTTCGTTGGATTTTCTGTGATATAAACAATAAAAGAAGTTTTTTTTTTTTATTTTGATTGTGATTGTATCTACACATCCTATTTTATTAGTTTTTTTTAGTTTATTTTATTAGGGTTGCTAACTCAATGGTAGAGTACTCGGCTTTTAAGTGCGACTCACTTTTTTACACATTTCTATGAAGCAATGGATTCGTCCATACCATCGGTAGAGTTTGTAAGACCACGACTGATCCAGAAAGGAATGAATGGAAAAAGCAGCATGTCGTATCAATGGAGAATTCTAAGAATATTTCATTGTTATTGGATCGGGCCCCAATCCTTGTTTGAATTCTTGGCTCGGAACAAAAAAAATTCACAGTTGGGTTGAATTAATAAATGGATAGAGTTTGGCGGCTCCAATTATAGGGAAACAAAAAGCAACGAGCTTTCATTTTGAATTTGAATGATTACCCCATCTAATTATACGTTAAAAATATATTAGTGCTTAATGCGGGAAAAGCTTTGCCCATGAATGGATTATTTATTTTTGTTATGAGTCCTAACTATTAGCTATTCTCCATTATATTATGGGGTGGCGATAAATGTGTAGAAGAAAGAGTATATTGATAAAAATATTTTTTTTTTTCCAAAATCAAAAGAGCGATTGGGTTGAGAAAATAAAGGATTTCTACCTATCTTGTTATCCTAGAACGAACATAAAACAATTAGATGGAAAAAGCGAGTAGATAGAGTCCGTTGATGAGTCTTACTTGTTTTCTAGGTATCTATTCCATTTTTATTAGAATAGAATACCCTGTTTTGACTGTATCGCACTATGTATCATTTGATAACCCAATAAATCCTCAATCCTTGGCCCAAATCGAATTTCAAAAATGAGGGAATTTCAAGTATATTTAGAACTAGATAGATCTCGTCAACATGACTTCCTATACCCACTTATTTTTCGGGAGTATATTTATGCACTTGCTTATGATCATGGTTTAAATAGCTCAATTTTGGTGGAAAATCCAGGTTATGACAATAAATCTAGTTTACTAATTGTAAAACGTTTAATTACTCGAATGTATCAACAGAATCATTTGATTCTTTCTGCTAATGATTCGAACAAAAATCAATTTTGGGGGTACAACAAGAATTTGTATTCTCAAATAATATCAGAGGGGTTTTCCGTCAGTGTGGAAATTCCATTTTCCCTACAATTAATCTCTTCCTTAGAGGAGGCAGAAATCGTCAAATCTTATAATTTACGATCAATTCATTCAATATTTCCTTTTTTTGAGGATAAATTTCCATATTTAAATTATGTGTCAGATGTACGAATACCCTACCCTATCCATCTGGAAATCTTGGTTCAAACCCTTCGATACTGGGTGAAAGATGCCTCTTCTTTTCATTTATTAAGGCTCTTTCTTTATGAGTATTGGAATTGGAATAGTCTTATTACTCCAAAAAAATGGATTTCTACTTTTTCAAAAAGGAATCCAAGATTATTCTTGTTCCTATATAATTTTTATGTATGTGAATATGAATCTATCTTTCTTTTTCTCCGTAACAAATCTTCTTATTTACGATTAACATCTTCTGGATTCCTTTTTGAGCGAATATATTTCTATGCAAAAATAGAACATCGTGTAGAAGTCTTTGATAAGGATTTTTCGTCTACCCTATGGTTCTTCAAGGATCCTTTCATTCATTATGTTAGATATCAAGGAAAATCTATTCTGTCTTCAAAGAATACGCCATTTTTGATGAATAAATGGAAATACTATTTTATCCATTTATGGCAATGTCATTTTTATGTTTGGTCTCAACCAGGAAAGATCCATATAAACCTATTATCCGAGCATTCATTTTTCTTTTTGGGCTATTTTTCAAATGTGCGGCTAAATCCTTCAGTGGTACGGAGTCAAATGCTGGAAAATTCATTTATAATTGAAAATGTTATGAAAAAGCTTGATACAATAATTCCAATTATTCCTCTAATTAGATCATTGGCTAAAGCGAAATTTTGTAATGTATTAGGGCATCCCATTAGT